ATCATTTTTGAACTTCTTGCTTTTTCCTAACAGTTTAGTGGACCCTTCCCGTTGGCTCCCTGAAGGAGATGCGGGATTTAGTCGAGTGGCTTCCTGATTGCAATTCCCTTTTATATGCACTGCTCGTTCTGGATGAAGATAAATCTTTCTAGGTTTCTTCCCCACTGGAGAGGTATTGACTGTATTCCGAGATGTCGGAATGGTACCCGTGAGTACTGACTGTTGTAGCATTGGAGTAATGAACTGAGTTCCTGGGGTGCCCTGTGCTGCTACTAAAGTGTTCATAAGGAGCATCATTTCCTTCATCTGTACTTTTATCTGCTCTATGTTTCCGGCCACTGGGTTTGTTTACTAGAGCTTCTTCCGCTGGCTTTCCTCCTGTTGAGGCTATCATAGCAACCTCTGGTAAATCCTCCCCTTTTTTGATCTTGAGCCGAACTCGGGTTCCTGGCGGTGTGATGAGCTGAGAAGGATCTAATATTCTGCCTTTGCTACTGATCTTGTTGCTGGAGAGTCCGATGTCATTGCTATTCCCATTTGGGTTGCTTCCTTGGTCAGTCTCGAAATTCAGGAGCTCTTGATCGAGGAGGTCCTGGACCTTATGCCTCAATCTGAAGCATCTGTCAGTCCAGTGTCCTGGGCTTCCCATGTTATAATCACAGCGGGCATTGGGATCAAATCCTTTTGGAGGGGGATCAGTTACAGGTTTTGGAGGAACCGTAGTGACCAGGTTTGTTGCAATGAGTTGAGGAAGTAACTGGGATAATGGCATCGGCACAGGGTCAAATCTCCTCTTCCCCTTCTGTTCAATCCCCGTGGTGAACACAACACTAGAAGAGTCAGCAATCGGGTCTTTCGTGGAAACCCCTGCCTGAATGAACACTGCTATCTCGCCTTCTGATCTTTCTTAAGAGATTTTCCTAATTTCTTTCCTACTTCTGTCTATTCGCTTCTACCGGGAGGATTTCCCTGATTGGCTCTCTTGCCTGGAATGACGACTTCCCTCAGTCCCGTCCCTACTTCTTCTCATGCCACTAATGGATTTCCACTTCTGAACTCCCACGTATTCAATCGATTCTGTTTCATGGCTCGCAGGTCGGAGAGAGTCCACTTCTTCCATTGATTGGGACTTGACTACTTCAGGTGGATCCGATCCTCTTCTTTCGGGTGGATCCCTTTTTATTGATTGCAGCTCGTGAGCAAACTACCTATCTATATTACCATTCTAACCTATCTTTGCTGAACCGTTGTAATATTCCATATTACCCTAGCTCACAGGTTATCCTTCTATGATACATTGGATTTATTGGATTCGAAGTTCGGTTCGACTGAGCGAGCTGTCTTTTCACTTGGGCTGAGAAGAAAAAGAAAGCTTAATAGAGATTCTCCTCTTCGGATGGAGTAAGAGGCTCCTACTACAATATTACATATTGCCTACTTTACGGGTTACGGGTGAGCTACGAGCAGGCTTGATACCACTCCTTCGGACTCCAGCGCTTAGAAGAATCCTTATTTTTCTCTTATTACATAGATCCTTCCTTGGAGCAACAAGCTAATTCCCTTACTAAAGAAAGAACTAAGACTTAAAAATAATATTATACCAACGCTTCCCTTTTTCTTTGTAAGTAAACTTCCATCTTCTAAAGGGAGAGTAAACTCACCTTAGCAGTTTGATTATCCATTTGATTCCCCTGAGATTGAAGTTGCTACAGTACCTGTCTTTGAAGAATGCTGCGAACCCGGCCTAAACGCTTCCTGAGACTCAACCCTACTTCGTCTTCGCCCTCCAGCCTTTCCTGTAGTGGATTCAGCTCATATTATAAATTCTTACTTCACGAGAGAGATACTCACTATTGAAGGGTATACCCACGGGAGAGATACCGAAACTAGAAGCTTTGTTGCACCGCGCTCATTGACTTTCTATCAGAGGGGTTGACGTTCAGTGCCGTAGGTCAGAAAAGGAATGAGAGATGAGAAGGTGGGTTGCGTATATAAGCCCCATTTGACGGTCTTTCTTTGGTCGAGTAGTCAACTACCTCTTTGCCCAAGGATTGCGAATATGCTTGACTGAGATTCCAAGCAAGCTACCTGGGCCTAAAAGACTGCTTCTTGAGCACATGAATATTCAATTGCTCCCGAGCCTTCGAGAAAGCCCATCCTCTTTCAATGCCATCTGACCCATCTGTTCAACCCCCACTTCCGGATATTCTAATTCTGTATTTCCGCCTGGCCTATCCCATTCCCTTCTGAAATAGATCTTTAGTCCCTTGCAAGCTTTGAATCAATCTAACTATCCTCGGGCAACCTTTGAGTAGACCACAGGCGGGTACTGTCGGATAGAAGCCAGCTAGAACACAATCTTTCTCCTGTCGGATAGAAGCTTTTCGAAGGATTCAGGCACGACTCCAATGCTTATGGAACGAACTACGACTTGCATTGATCCTTTCTTATGAAATGGAAGATCAGGGCTTATTCTCTCCTTGCTGTAGAAATGGAGATTTTCTTTCTCGTACTCGCTTTCCGAAACCGTACTTGAGACTCTTTCTCGCCCCGCCTAACATCTCTCATTCCTTTTCACACCCCTTTAGCGGCTTCACCTTTCTAATTACGTATTTTATTAGAAATGTGTCTTCTTTCTTGCTCTTCGCCGCCTACATCGACGGAACTTCTGAACTAAAGTCCAGATCTGCTTTGTCGCGTTCCTCCCCTTCTCCTTCGCTGACTAGACTTGTGCCCACTCCACTGTCGATGAAGAATGCTTTTCGGGCGTAGAAGCTTTCCTTAACTAAAGCATTCCCTTTCCCGCTTGACTGGAGCATTTAATTTCTTTACTTGACCGGACCAATTCATATATAATTTATATTGAGAAGGATTCGCAATTGCATCACCCATTGTCTAATTAGTTTCGTAGCTTATTGGCCTGAGATTCGATCTTTCTCCTTCGACGGAGCCTAGCTTTCTGACTGGGCAAGCAGCTCCTACCGAATTTGCTCCTAGACTGCTTTCAAGGTTCACGTTCACTACGGACAGCAGGGACGGAAACTCCTACTGGCGTTCCTCGTTACTTGACTGACCCACAATCCATTAAATAAGTTCAGTTCAACCTGAGATTCCATTTCTACAGAACGGAGAAAGGGGAGAGCGGGGAAGTTGTTGAGTAAGTCAGTTCAGTGTTCAAGCGGATTGGCAGTCAAGTAAGGATAAGATCTATCTCAAGTAGGAAAGGAGTGAAAGTCAAGGCCCTGGAATTCAGTTCCGTAGGGAAATCAAGATAGGTGGTTTGCTCACCCGTAAAAACGAGGCGCTAAGAAAGAAGAAGTTAAGTCTACGCTAGGAACGAGTTCCGGGCTAAGGACGAAGCAAGTGCTTTAACCCTCCTATTGATTCTTTCTGGTAAATCCCTCTTCGCCTCGAGTCTGGTAGTACTAAAAAAGGTTTGCTGCTCTTCTTCTTTCTGAAAGATAGCTATTCTTCGCCTCTCGAAAGAGGCTACGTACCTGTTAAACGATAAGCGCTACGCTTTTCCCTAGGGCTTTTACTTCTTGTCTACAGCAGTTCAAGTACGAGAAAATGAATTCCTCTAGCTAAGTTCCCTGTCGAGAGGGAAGAAAGGAGAATTTACTTCGGGGCTTAAGGTAGTCCAGTCACCCTCAGGTCATAATAGAGTCTAGTATGACATCGGTAGGAAGATAATGCAGCTAAGCCGAGACTTGCTTCTGAGGCATTTCAGACTTTACTTGCTGTTGCCGATATGATCTTTTCTCTTGTTTCAGAAGTGGAGTTTGCTGCTATCGTAGATAAGAGTGACGGAATTGATAGAGCGAAATCCACCCGGAAAGAAGAACTGCAGCTCGATTTGAGATGAAATCTGGCAATAGCTCTAGGGCTGGTTCTGCACCAGATAAGAGAGTTGGGATTGAGCTTTTACTAAAGGACCTATTATTGTTATTGTCAATTCCCAGTCTTAAGACGATTATCCCTGATTCACCGACATTAGCTTCCGAACAAGCTCATGCCATCTCGTGAGTAATAGAAATCCTTTTCCTTCGTTGTTGCATCGGAATGCTAGTGCAATAAAATAAGACTTTATGAAGGCTGTGAGGGAGCTGCTTTGAGAGAAATTATGCCTATTTAATTCATTTTCTTCGATAGCATCCGATTACTGAACACCTTAAAAATCCGACGGCACACTGAAACAACTCAAGCGAAAGAAGCCCGCATACCCACTCTTCTCTCTCCCCCCTTGCCTTGGGCTTGGGGGCCTCGTTGTCGCCTTTGGCTTCAACTACTTTTGCTTCAGGGAACAGATAGCTTGCTGCCCAAGCTTACCTCCCAAAAAACAAGCCATATAGAGTGAGCTACCCGAGTGGAAAAGGTAAGAAAAGTCTTGGCTACGGAGGGAAGTAAGCAAGAAGTTCTGGTTGCGGGCTAACGTAACGGCTTTCAATCGTGTAGTTCAGTCTGGGCGTAAGGCCTATCTATAGTCCGGTCGGAAAGGCATCAGTTGTTGGGCTAGTAAGGCTCTTTCTTTCGCGGGCAGGTTACAGTTAGTTAACTCTATCCTTTTCGCTCTGGCTACAATTTTTTCAACCATCTTCAGGCGGGAAGAGATGAGAGGAAGCCAAAAATACCTGACAGGAAGGGAACCCGCACTATAACAAATGCAAGCGGGTGCTTCCGGTCTTGTTGTAAGGTCTGCAAGCCTTTGTCAGGAGCAACCTCACTTGACCTATACCCAAAGACGGGAATATAAACAGAAGGAAGTTACCCCGCAACCAGAGAAGGAGAACCCGAGACCAACCCTGCACCACGGGGTGCAAGCGGAAGACTCTGGTATGAAAAGACACCAAGTAGAAGCGCGATACCCGCTACACAAGTAGAAGCCTAAATTCTTCCCCTGGAGCAACTCTGACTTTTGGCTCTCAAGGAATTTAAGTTAGAAGTCGAAGGAGACTTGGGTAAGTCGCTACCTTCCCCCCAGAACCCTACCGTCGAGTAATCGTCCGAACTGCCATGCTTGGAGTTGGTCGCGTAAGGCGACCTTGTGAAGTAGCGCACTTCCACTTTATATGAGAGGTAGCCCGTCAACTAACTGGGCCCTGCCGATTATGGAACTGTCCCGGTTGTAGTTGAATCGTAATCCTCACTTGTGAGGAAGACCCTTCTACCTTTGCCGTACCATCACCATCAAGGCCAAGTACGAACTTCACTGCTTGGCTTTTGGCGCGTAAGGGGCCTGTGGACAACTAGACCTTTTACCCACTAGTGGTATCCGAATGTATCAGACTAGGCCCAGAAAGCTGGAGTCTCCTCGCCCGCATCAACACCACTCAACCCCGTCCTTGAAGGAGTCCCTGCTAATTCTTCGTCCGCTCACTCATCTTAGTGGAGGAGTAATCCCGTTTTCAAGAGAGTAAGTTGATTCACTTGCTGGATCTCCCCTGAGTCTCTTTACTTTCATGGTGAGGGACTCAATACGATCATTGGTTCTTCCCCCTTGTTGCATTCAAGCTGGTATGGCTTTCTGGTATTTCTTTATCTTTAAGGTGGTATTCTCTTGGATATCGGTTTGGCTATTCGTTTTGTCTTATTCATATTATTCCTTCCATCTGGGTTCTGGGTTGCGAACTCATGTATCTTGGTTTCGCCCTCATGTATGGGTCTCTTCCCTGGGCTATCTTCCCTAGCTACTAACTATACTCTAGCTACTCGGTTAGTTTAGACAAAGCCCATGGAGCCGACATCGGTAACAACAAGAGACTAGCATTCGCCAATAGGAAAGGAAGATTAAAATAGGCATAATAGCCGCCCCGTCTACCCGCTATTGGAATAGGCCACACGTCTCAGTCACCTTCTTCCAAGAGAGTGCCTTCACTACACTCCCCCTTCAGACGCCTATGGCGTACTAAGGTACCATTAGGAGTATACTTTCCGAAGGACTCGAAAACAACAAACGCCACTATGAAACTGTTTAGGCGACATTCCAAGCACAACTCGCATTGAAGACGCTCCACTCGTTCGTAAGCACAATGGACTCGCGGTAAGTATGGTATGGAAGAAGGATAGGGTCAGAGCTGGAAAGGCTTAATAAGCACATCTCCAGTACACTTAGCTTACACCTTATTTCAACTTTCACATGAATTTTCAGCACATTTTTACGAAAAAGTATTTTTTATTATATTAACATAAGCATTGAACACTTTAGACTAGGTTTTGGCCCATACATGCAAACACAAAAAATCAAACCAAACAAAGACACTTAGCATAGGAGTATATCTCCACCAAACAAAGACAAAGAAAGCCATGCATTAAAACACACTACTTTGCGTCGACGGACTACTTATTGAAATCTTCTAGAAAGAGTCGACGGACTCTTCTAGTCTCCCCGGTTACCGAGGGTTGCAGCCCGAACAATGAGCTCTTGCTGTTCTTCGAGGAGCGCCCTCTTCCTGTTTTCGTTCCAGCAAGTATTTTGCTTTCATATCTTATCGTATGAAAAAAGAAGCAAGCTTCCCTTGTCATCGGAAGCTCGTTCTTGCCTATTGGATTGCTTGGGACGTCTTCCTTAATGTCCCTTCTTAATCCTAAGATGAGTGATATCTGACTGAAGGGTTTATTATCACTAGATAGAAGGTTTAATAAAATGCATACATAGCCTTTCTTTTACTTAGTTGGGGGCTTGCTATAAGGGAAAGGGGGAAGATCAGATCAACCTTTAACCCCTTAAGAATAAGAATCCCCCTATAGAGGTGAAGTAGAGATGGAAAGTCTGCCCTCGCCCTGCAGATGAGGAGGCTTTTTCAAGATCATTCATAGAAGCTCAATAGAAAAGAAGTAAAAAAAAGGATAGTTTTGAGGACCCTCAGCTAAAGCCCTATCTATTCTGGGGTCTGTTTTAAAGACCTTTTGGTTAAAGACAAAGATTCATAGAATCAGGATAGCTAATAGAAGAGAAAGGAAGGTTAGCCCCTAAATCCCACTCGGGTTAAGTCAGAGAGGAGATAACTGCAATTATAAAGAAGGAATTGAAAGGTACTGAATTGCCAAGTGAAAGAGTGACTAGTACCAGTATCGTTATTAAGACCTTCCTCTAATGAATGAATTCCTGAAACCTCAATGTAGAGTCTCTCAAAAGGAGGTAGGTAGAGACGAACTGATAGAAGAAGAGAGAGCATTTAAGAATAGTCCTCGGTTTTATTTGTTAAGATTTGACCGTATCTTTTCCTCTCCTTAATTGTCGAGCTTTTCACTCCTTCCTTTGTGACTCCAGATTGAATTCCTTCTTCAGGTCAGGGGGGCAGAGAAGGCGTTTTCATGCCCAAATGATTAGTTCCTGGAAAGAGCTCAAAGGGCTTTATGCAAGTCTAGATAAAGATTGCACTTTTACGCTAATCTAAGAAAGGGGTAAAGCGAGGTTTCTTGCCACTCTTTGGAAATGCATTCCATATAGATGCTTTCGAAAAAGATGGGAGAAGCTTCCTATTGATCTTTTATGTGCAT